TAATCCCTCTTAGAATCCCATGCCCCCATTTTTTTTATCCTTTGCCTTTTCGTTTACTTATTTTATCATGCTTGCTTAGTATCTAATAGAATTAGATTAGATTCTATTAGAATTGAAAAAAAAAACTATTACTATTAATACATTCGATAACAGTTAAATCTGACAATAGAATAGTGACATAATCACCCCCAAATTTAGATTTAGAGAAAAAAAAACGAAAGAAGAGATAAAATCAAATAGTCTTCTTATCAACACTAGATAGAATTCAAAATTTTTGTAAAAAAAAAAAGATAAGATAAGACTCGAAACAAAAAAAGATTTTCAAGCATACCATATAAAAATTTTTTGTTCTTTTTACGAACTTGGGAAATGCGCAGATCTAGAAATTCATTTCGGATAATTGAACTTTCTCAAACTGTTTCTTTTTAAGAACTAAAAAGATTTGTGCCAAAATAACAGATGCTAAGAAGAACAAAAGGCCTTGAATACGTAATGGGTCTTGAAGTACTATTTCTGCATCCCCCTGACCAAATCCACCCACATTAGGATTACTCGTTAATGGTTGATCCAGTTTGATGGATTCGCCTTCTGAAACAAGAAGCTCTGGTCCTGGGGGTATAATATCAATCACTTGCCGGCCTTCTGACGCATCTGTTATGGTTATTTCGTATCCCCCCTTTTCTTTTCGTATTATTTTGCTTACTATACCTGCTGCTGTCGCATTATAAACCGTATTGTTACTCTTGCTCCCGTCAGGATAAATTTGTCCCCTTCCCCTGTTTCCACCTACATATATGGGATATTTTAAGAAGTGAACATCTTTTTTCGTAGCGGGGTCTGGCGAAAGAATAGGAAAAGTAATTTCACTATATTTCTGACCCGGAACCGGACCTATCACAAGAATATTTTTTTTATTGGGGCGATAATTCTGAAAAGACAGATTGCCTACCTTTTCTTTCATCTCTGGTAAAATACGATCTGGAGGGGCTAATTCAAACCCCTCGGGTAAAATAAGAACAGCCCCCACATTCAAAGCGCCCTTTTTCCCATTAGCAAGAACTTGTTTCAGTTGCATATCATAAGGAATTCGAACAACTGCCTCAAATACAGTGTCAGGAAGTACTGCTTGGGGAACCTCAATATCCACGGGCTTATTAGCTAAATGACAATTGGCACATACAATACGGCCAGTTGCCTCGCGTGGATTTTCATAACCCTGTTGCGCAAAAATAGGGTATGCATTTGAAATGGATACCCCAGTTAGTATATATATTATGAGCGATACAGAAATGAAGCGAGTAATCTCTTCTTTTATCAAAGAAAGGGTCTTTCTACTTTGCATGGTACAATCGTTGATCCAGAAAATTTCTACAATAAAATTAGGTAAGTCGTTAATATAGTTCCCTACCCACGATGTTGCTATTTACTAAACTATTTTAGAAAACTTTTCAAAATACAAAATATAAGAGGATCGGAATCTTTAAATGTATAGAATAAAATGTATAAAATAAATTTGATGTTTGGCTTATGTGCAAAATAACAAAAATTATAATTGGATTGGGGAATCATTTTTCAGTCATTCATTGAATGATAAATCACTACAAGTGACGGAGATACACGATTTAAATAATGGAAGATCCAATATTTAAAAATTGTATCGATAATTACTGGAAAAGTGGAAACAAGTCCAGATATAATTTGATCGTTATAAGTAAATCCAAAATCCTTGTAGACAGAACCAATCAGTAGTTCCCAGCCGTGGGGTGAATGGAATCCTATACATAAATCGGTTAATAAAAGAATAAAAAAAGCTTTTATTGTATCACTTAGGTTATATAGAAATTCTTGAACCCAAGAATTAAGAAGAAAAAGTTCTTCATTACCTAGAATCGAATAACCACTTAGAATAATGAAACAGATTATATTGGTTGAGAAGTGCAAAATAGTATAGATACGCTCCTCATTGTACATTTTGAGCAATTTGATCGTTTCTTTGTGGATTGCGATAATAAACTTTTGTAGATGTGTTTCCGGGCATTCCTTTATCATTTCGTCCAAGAGTAAGAGTTCCTCTAATTCTATGAATTTTTCTAAACTACTCTTTTCTTGAATAGCATTTAAAAAAATTTCAGATTGACTAGTATTCCACCAATTAATAACCCAAGATTCCACACTTTTATTAAACGAAAAAGAGATCCACCAGGGCAACAATATTATAGATGTAAAATATAGAAGGGAAATAAGGGCTTTTTTTTTTTTCATTTTTTCGTATGAAAATTTTAAATGAACCCGCCTCATTCGTCGACTTTATACAATTTACTATTTCCATAAAAGAGAAGTTGAAGGCTTGTTGGGACCTATGTATGAATCTATTCCCTATTTTTGATTTGTAAATCATTGGTTGGCCCCTGAATTTCGAAAGAATACAATACAGAAAGAACTTAAGAAAGAGTATACGAATAAAGAAAAAAAAATCTTGTTTCCGGGTATCTTAGTTGTTCAAAATTCTCAAAAATTCCCCCCTTTCGATAAATATTCAAAGGATCCACTTCAAATTCTGATTCCGAGATGAATGCTTTATTTCGATCTATATCTATAAAATGAGTCTATTATTTCGATTTGTTCCTTCTTTGGTTTTTGTTACTGAATTGGGTGAATTTCCAGATGCATAAAAAAAATTTGCAGAGAAAAAATTTCCTTTTTCAAATTGTTCTTATATATTATATTCTATAATATACTAACTAATATATTAATATGAAATTGAAATATAGTATATATATATATATTTGATAATAATATATATATTTATATAATATAAATATATAAGTATAATAAGTATAAGAAGTATAAGCTTTTTTTGCTTCATCAATATCGCGAAGAAATTTCCGTTAAATTATATGCCTATAAAACAAATACAAATAAAGGATTCTTGGATTTTTGACTTCCCCCGATAAGAAAATGTTCATTCTTGAGTTCATTTCAAAATACTTCAATTGGTACATGCAAGAAATAGGCCAATTCCGCCGCCTTTTGCTCAATTTCTCGTGGAGTCAAATTTTCATTGGTCCGAGTCAAAGGAATAGCCCCCCGGCCTTTTATTTCCATATAAAGGACACGTCGAGCATAAATACCCTCTTTAGCTTCGATTCTGATAGATTGAATATCTTTCATAAGGAATCGGAGTAAGATGCGACGATTCTTTCCCGGAAATCCCCAACGAAAAATACACACTATTCCTTCTTTTCTATCGAATCGATCATAACCACTCCCTACATTCCACGAAATTGTGCACCACAAATACGAGCTAATAAATAGACCGGCAATGCCATAGAAAGACATCACGATCCCCTGTGGAAAAAAAAGGATTTGCTGAGACGGAAATAAGGATATCAAATTTCTGCCAAGGTAACTGGAAAGTCCAACCAAACAAAATCCTACTGAACCTAAAAAAAGTATAAAGGCCCAGCAGATATTACTTGTTTTTCGAGATCCCACTATAAGTTCTATCCATATATGTTCTGATCGCCAACTCATACTAGATCCAGTTTCATTTTATTGGAAGTGGGGGATTGGCCCCAATGAATTTGACTTGATTTTGTTTGGTTCTGAAATAACTTTTATCAACTCGCACTATTTTGATGTCAATCTTTAGGAAGAATTTGTTAGATCGAAAATAAGAATAGGAGCCCCCGCATATGATCTCCTATCTCCACACATATGGATACGTTGATTTTGCATTTGTTGTAGACGTCGACTCTAATCTCGATGGATTTTCCATTTCAAATAGCTCGTTTATTTATTCATATATCATATTTACGCCTGTCGAAAAACTCTTTGATTTATGTTTGAATGAGAAGTCGCGCGCTCTGCCCGTTCTAGTAGGATATTCCACTAAAGAGATATCTGTCTTATGATCCGCGTGAAAAAAAAAAAAGAAAAGAAATAGATCCAATTTACTCCCATTAGATCTAAAGAATCTTGTTTTTTTGAACATGAAGAGATAAAGAAGCCATTGCAATTGCCGGAAATACTAAACCCACTAAAGGTACAAAAATAGAGGGTAAATTGTTGAAAATTGTCATAGAATGGGCACCTCGATTTACTATTTGTACCTATTTTTGATATTGGTATATTGTTAGAAAGATATCTTAAAATGATTCTAATTCGTATATTAATTCGTATATAATTATATCTAATTATCTAGAGTATGTCTAAGTGAGCATATAGAATAAATAATAAAGTGCAAGAAGGCTAGAACTAACCAAATGGGCTTTGTCATTTTGATACATGAAATATCTGTATGATAATCCACTTGTTTTACTCTTATTTGATTATCTGTTTCTTGTCTTAGAATATGAATTTTCTGAATTTTTTTTTTCATAATTCATAATTTCAAATAATTTAATCTTTTTATTTATTATTTACTTTAACCCTTTGTACGTATTATATTAATTAAATTAATTTGAATTATTTTAAGACTCTATTTGATTTATGATTCAAAGGAAAGAAAGCGTGTAGTTGAAATAATTCATTCAGAACACCCTTTAAAGGATTACGTGGTACGATTGGATCGAATAAGCCCTTATGGAATAAAAATTCGGCCGCTTGTGAACCCTCAGGCACTGTCTTATTCAATGTTTGCTCAATTACTCTTTTACCGGCAAATGCAATGTAGGCGTTGGGTTCAGCAATAATGATATCCCCCAACATACCAAAACTAGCTGTCACTCCACCAGTCGTAGGAGATGTAAGAATTGATACATAAAATAACTTTTTATTTGATTGATAATCATATAAAGCAGAAGATATTTTAGCCATTTGCATCAAGCTCAAACTTCCTTCTTGCATGCGTGCTCCTCCGGAAGCACATACTAGAATAAGAGGTAAAAATTTATTGGCAGCATACTCAATCAAACGAGTGATTTTTTCTCCTACTACAGATCCCATACTACCCCCCATAAATTGAAAATCCATAACCCCAATTGCTACGGGAATGCCGT